CGTAAAGCAGAAACATAGACGTACTCCTATGAACGTGGAAAATATACCGGATTAGTAAATTCGACTTGAAATTGTTAAGTCGTTCATAACTGTTTAGTTAAAGTAAGAATTCCTTTTGGTCGAACCATCTAGCGGGCGTCTTTCCTTTCAAGATTCATCGATTAGAATCCTATTTTTATTACATATCTTTAGATATCTTTTGCTTTGTTTTAGTTAGAGTTAAAACTAACTATTGCTCTTATCCAAATTCTCTTGTTTTCATCTCAATCTTACCGAGTATTCTCTCTAAAGAAAAGGGATTCTAAATAGAATTCTTATTTTTCTTTTTTTTTATTTCGAATTTTGAATTCAATTTATTATAAATTGATCGAAATTGAAATTGATTTCTATGATCCTTTCTATTTGATTATCTTTATATAATATATTTAGATTTCATAATATATTTATATTTCATTTCAATATTTCATTTTTTTTTATGAATATGTCCATTTGTCTCTTTTTGATTAGTGGTTTAGAATAGAAAAAGTAGTCAGATGTAATAGAATGTCTAGGAATTTTCATCTCAAGATTTAGAATATATGGGTCTTGGTATTCCTTTTATTAGAATCTAATCCTGATGGAGGATTTTCTGAATATCGGACTAGGTCTAAGTAAGGTATACGAAGGAAAGCCTATTTTACGTTGTTGACAATGTTTACAATGAAACTTAGCATTAGCAAAGATCTTCGCTTTTCAAACTGTATATTGTGCACAAATAGCGCGCAATACCGACGTAAATTACTATTAGATTTGATTGGGGTTGGGTTAGGTTGGAGTTTTTAACCATACTCGTGTCATGATAAAAAATTCCATAGAATTGGGTATACCAAACGAAGGGTAGTATAATTAACTCGTTGATTTCGGACAGGAAAAGATGAAAATTCCATATGAATTTTTCTACGAAGAGTACTGAACAAAAGTTGGTTTGTTTATCCACAACTGGAAAAAGATCGATTGGGTCCATTGAAATGAAATGTGTTTTTGCTTTTAGTTTGATATTCTACTTTAAACAATCCCCATGAATGGACTTATAGGAAAGATTGTCTTTTGATGAAGCAATCAGTCAGTTAAAACAATAACGAGGAAATTCAAATGAAAAATGATACAATTTTTTGTATTTGAATATTCATTTTTATTTTATAGGGCTCTAGGGCTATACGGACTCGAACCGTAGACTTTCTCGGTAAAACAGATCAAACTTATTATTATCAAAATGATCTGAACTGTTTCAAAGACCCAACATGCATTTTTTGTGCATTGGGCTCTTTCATTAACTGATATAAATATCAGCTAGTCCGCCATTTTTATTTTTGACCGAAAAATAAGGAGATGGCTCCATGTGCTCTGAGTCATTATGTGGATTCAGATTCAGGAACACTACCAAAGTTTTTCAAGGGGGGTTATCTTGACATAGGTCTGCCTCTGGCCTAGATTAACCTAAGTGAAATGAAGTCTCTATCGCTCTACTTCAAAATCAAATATGAAACTTCATACACCTTAAAGTTCATAGGACGAAAAGAGATTTTTTTGAGGCCCTTATGCTCAGCCTAGCATTGAATAGACTGGGTATTCACCTTATCAATATATCAAATCAATGATGGGGTCTGTTTGGCACCTAACTGGGCACCTAAACGGACCGAACCCTTGTCAGGCTATTTTTCTCTTCTTCCCTCAAAGTTATGGAGTAAGACATCGATTTGTCAATAAGATCAATTTTTTTGATTCCATGACGGACTCCCCTGAAAAACATCGGCGCGCGTGTAAACGAGGTGCTCTACCAACTGAGCTATAGCCCTTAGTGCTTGTAATATATATTTTATTATATATTTTATTATGTAGATAATTTCTTGTCAAGATGAATATTCTCATGAATATTCTCAAGATGACTATTCCATGATCCAAGATCATATGGATCGGTATTGCTTCTAAGTAATATGATATTTATAATCCATCGATGGGATGAGTCCCTTTTGGTTTTCTTTGTATAAATGACCTACTTAACTCAGCGGTTAGAGTATTGCTTTCATACGGCGGGAGTCATTGGTTCAAATCCAATAGTAGGTAGAACTTATTAGATACCGCGGTCCATGGTATCTAATAAGTTTTTATACCCATTTTCTTTTAATGATATTGATTTTGTATCTTTTCTATTTCTTTTTCGTTGCATCAAAATCTGATTTTGCTTGATTTTATTTACTCGACAGAATCAAGTCAAACAAAACGCCCAAATATAGGGTGTATAAATCGATGATTATTCGGACGCACCAACTGGTTATGAAATCGCATTGATAGCCTCTACCCGTGTCCTAGCCCGTCGGAGAGCTAGATTTGCTTCAATTGTTTGTCTCTTTCCTTCAGCTTTTTTCAAAGCAGTTTCCGCTAGTTCAAGAGTTTGCTGAGCTTCTTGTGGATCAATGTCACCACTTTTCTCTGCATCATTTACTAAAACAGTGATCTCATT